TATAAGCAAAAAATCTCAAATATCCCTGATCATGAGACATATAATTATCACTATAAATAAGAACCATAATTCCAACAGTAGTGATTAATATTAACATAAGAGAAGTAAGTGGATCAATTAAGTAGCCAAATTCTAAAGAAAAATCATTATTGATGGTCCAAGACCATACAGATAGATAGATAGAACTGTTATTTATTTGTTGAATAAATATATGGGATGAAAAAATCATAACTATACTTAACAGTAAAACACTAGGAAAAACCCACATACGACGAAGATTTTTTATTGCCGTCGGAAAAAGTAGAAGTCCTACTCCTATTAACATAGGGGTTGGAAGGGGAATGAAAGGTATGATCCATGAATATTGATATGTATATTCCATAAAAAAAGAATCTTTTTATCTTAATTAATTGTTTCTGATTCACCGGCTTTTATTTCTTTTGAAAAAGGTCAGTTAATAAAAAGTTAATAAAAAAAGTTAAGATATACAAAACTGAAATATAATTTTCTAGTTTTAATTATTCTGAATCTTTCTCAACTACCTCAAATATTTCAAATCAAGAGGTTAGAATTGGTCAAACGATATGACCAAGTTACTAGTGAAAAAGAAATAAGTATTTTTATTAAATTATTAAGTCAAATTTTATGAAGATACAAAAAATGAAAATTTAAATTTTCATTACCGTTACGTATTACAATAATTTATTTATATCTATAGAGCAAGGATAACAAATTTCACCAAAAACAGTATTTTATTTTGATATGAAGCATAAATAACCCTAATTTGACTCATAAAAGTTATTTTATGGGTTATTCAGAACAGAATCAGTAACGAATTTGAACTGATTGATTGTCTTCTATTCCAATAAAAGCCATTTGTTGGAAAGGTTATGATAGAGAAACTATGACCCCAACACGTGACTTTACATAAAATTAAAAGAAGAAATTCCTAAAATAGCTTTTATAAAACAATCTATCCTGTACCTTTTCGCAGATTAACTACTAGTCTCATTCTAATTAAAAAAATAAAATTAGATGTACTCTTTTCTCGAGCTTGCCCAATTAAATGAATAATAAATGAATAATTAATATAAAAAATTACTAAAGTTTTTTTATTAATTTTTATTAATAACTATAGGGATTGGTTTATTAACCATTTCTATGTATTTTATTCCATGTATAAAATTAGAAAAAAAAAAACTAACCAGAGATAGAAAGGCACGGGTTTTTTCTTTCTATTTGTTTTTTTATCAACTTCAATCAATTGTAGTTCTATTGCATAGTAGATTCTATAGATATAGAAGATATAGCTGAAGGAAGATATAAGAGTACCAATAAAATAAATACGAATCTTTCTTCCAGATGTTGTAGATGTTGTATCGGATTGTATATGGCATAGAAAAAAAAAACAATTTTTGTATTTAATTAAAAAAAACTACCATATAGTTTTTGTTGCTAGTAATATTTTATGCTATTTTTCTATATCCATATTTTTATGAAGGAAGTACAATCTAGAAAATAAATAGATCCATAATTATAATTAATAGTAAAGAACAATCGGTTTTGAACAATAGATGTCTTTGACATCCAACCCTGGCAATGAATAACCTATTAGAATTTTTTAATGGCAGTTCCAAAAAAGCGCACCTCTATATCAAAAAAACGAATTCGAAAAAATATCTGGAAAAGGAAGGGATATTCGGCAGCATTGAAAGCCTTTTCATTAGGGAAATCTCTTTCTACGAGGAATTCAAAAAGTTTTTTTTGTTCAACAAATAAATAATCCAAAATTGGGAAAAATCTGAATTGGTTTGACTCGAAAAGTAATCTAGTTTCATTTTTTTTTTATAAGTTATAAAAAAATTGATAATTTACCAAAGTTAAAATAATTAAAATAATCGAATATTTTAAACATTGTTAAAACAATATAATTTATATTTTTAATATTTATAATAAACTCTATAAAACTATAAACTATAAAAATAAATAATATAAAAAAATTTAAATAATAAATAAAATAAAACAATAAACTAATAAAATAAAGGGCATAATTTATGTTCTTTAATGGTTTAATCCGATCAATAGTAATATTAAATTGAAGTTGTTTTGCTCTTATAGTCTAATAAAAATTTTTTGTTGCCTGAATTTGAAAATCTAAAAATAGTATTTTTGTTTGAAAAAAGAATAAAAGCAAGCACAAGGTTTCACCTTTATTTTTAGTATGTTTTATAATTTTCAGGATGGGGATTCTTATTTTCCCCATCGATTTGCGAATTCGATAATAACAAAAGTTTGTATTTTTTATTTATATTATTTTATACTATCTATACATATTCTAATATATTTAGAATACTATAGAATAGAATATAGAAGAGCGGATATAAGATCTATAGTCAAAATTAATAGATCATTGAAACTAATTGATTAAGTTTAAAATGTGTTTTATCACTTTCTAAATCATTATTTCTATAAGTTCGTATCACTATATACCCTAACCTTT